GAAAGAAAGAAATATATGAATCTTTCTTTCTTATCATACTATATGTTATTGGAGCATATAAAGTTCCACTTTACTTATTAATATAACTAATATAATTAAAGGCAGAGGTTTCGTGTTGATCAATCTACAATTTGTTACGATCAATCTGAAATAATTGTCTTGTCTGTCTTACTCTAATTTTTAGATTTCGATTTATTATTATTTAGTCTAGTGCTCTATCGAAGGAATCAAATTAACGAAAGAAAAGGGATTATTATGAGCATATATTAATAAAATCAAAGTAGTAATTCTTTTTATATTCTAGCATTCCGAAGAAAAAATGGATTGATTCATTGACAGGAGTTCTATGGGTACTTCTTTAGATTTAGATTTCGAAAGGAAATAAATAAGAAACCTCACAAATTTTTAATGCTTCAACCCGTATATTAAATGAGTCGATAAAGAAAGTAGAAATTTTATTTCGAAAATAATAAAACAAACGGTAGGTGTGCAATATGTGCCTCCCCTAAGGCAAGATCTTATTATGTTATAGTATTTCGTTAGACAACCGCTATGTCTATATTTTTTATCATAGAAAGCACGTATATACTTCAAAAATTCCTTTTTGAGCAGGACAAGTAAAGAAAAGAGGGAAAAAAGGAAGGGGGAGTCAGGTTTTCCTCGGTATCCATCTATAATTATGGTACCATCCCGCTCATTGAAATAGAAAATGGAGTAAGAATTGGGTTGAAATAAAATTCGAATCATCTGTATCCCCCTTCCTTTCTAGATACGAAGATGAGAATCATTGAAATCTCTATTTGATTGAAAGAGTTTCGTTCATAGAATCCATTAGTCCACTAGAATCCAATGTAATTCCGAAATGGGGATCTTTTTTTTAGAATAGAATTCAAAACGCGTTGCAGAACGATCTATAAAACAATTGATACGGGCGATTCCTCAACTAATTAGTAGTACCTCTAGAGTCCACTTCTTCCCCATACTACGAGTGAAAGGGAAAATGTAAAGACTACCATTAAAGCAGCCCAAGCGAGACTTACTATATCCATGTTAATTATGTCCCCTATCTCTATGACGGAATTATTCCATTATTGCTCATTAATAATAATGGAATTGACGGCGCAGAGTCAAAAAGGGATTTTGACCGAACACTATTGATGAATCAATTCAAAGTAGTAGAATAGAAAGGAATCAGGAAGTCTTGATAACCCCCCTCACCGTTCTAATCTTTCCTTGAATCCTAGATACAAAGATTTGCAATCTTTTTTTTTTTAAGCTTCAGACCGAATGCACGGTCCCTTTCTGTTGTGTCTGCTGTGGAATAATTCGGTGAGTTTATATCAGCTATCAGCAGAACAGAATATATTAGCAGAACAGAATAAGGGATTTCGAGTCTTTTGTTGATCAGGCGACACCCGGATTTGAACTGGGGAAAAAGGATTTGCAGTCCCCCGCCTTACCACTCGGCCATATCGCCAAAACGATACCAAAAAAAAATGGCTGAAAAATTTATCGCTTAGCTTAGGGTTGGATTACTGAACTTATTTTTTTGTATTTGTATTTTGAATCCGGTTTTATTAAGCATTTGCCGAAAAGAATTCCCCTTTTTGATTGGATTTGATCCGCCCCTTCGATTGATTTATAGTATCTCAAAACACACAATACTTAAAAAGTCCTACTCACCTTTATATTAAATATTAAACAAAAACAGATGAGAAATTTGAACCATTAACTGTTGGCTGCTGACGGCGAATTCATGAACGAGACTTGAATTTTAATCTCAAACTTTTTTTCCTAATGACATAAGAAAAAAATTGATACAGAACTAAACGAATCGGTGTTTATTCAGTATTTTTTCTTTTCAATAAAAAATCTTTCTTTATTTCAATTATAACAATATATATGAGTATATGTAAACCCCAGAACAGAAGTTGAAGACGTATATATAATATCGATATCGATAGCTATATCTGGACATGTTTAATAAATATAACCCCTCTAATACACTTCAAAATCCGCATTGTATGCTACAAATTCGACTAAAAAATAGGTAAAAATTTTTCTCTTCTCCGCTAATCCCTTTTTTAAACAATGGAATCTTGAAAGGGGGTTAAGTACTACAAAATCGACTCTATTTTTCTTTTTTATGTCTTTTTATTTTATTTATCTTAGCCAAAAGATCAAATACCAAATCCATCGAGTTTTCTGATATTCAAGCGGATTGGAATATGTAATATCGTAATAATGGTAGAAATGGAATCCCTTTTTATATTCTATACAAAATTCCATAACATAGAAAGCCTAAGTGTAAGTAGCAGAATTCTGTTTCTAGGAACGTTTTATCAATTCTTTTCCATTTGTATCCCTTTCAAAAATTCCATTCCAATTATAAGTAGAAAATTCTCTTTATTCCTTCATTCATACGTATTTCATACGTTCCATTCCAGATATGGAGTTGGGTTAAATTTCATGTGATTCAGTAAACAGAATAGAAATTCCA